GTCTGATCGATCCTATTTTTTCTTTATTTGATGTAAGGTAAGGGTCAATTTTATTGTAGAGCCGTATGCAATGCATAATGCCCGTACGGTTGTTCGATTCTATCTTTTTTTCTTGTTATTATTTTATCTTTGTTTTCTCTTCCCTTTATCATGCGAAATAAAGAAACCTTTTATTTTCTTATATCATCAGGGTAATGATCCATCAACCTGCTGGTTCTTTTTCTGAAGTAGCAACGGGAGAATTTATCCTGGAAGTGGGAGAGCTGCTGAAACTACGTGAAACCCTGACAAGGGTTTATGTACAAAGAACGGGGAAACCCTTATGGGTTGTATCCGAAGACATGGAAAGAGATGTTTTTATGTCAGCAACAGAGGCCCAAGCTTATGGAATTGTTGATCTTGTAGCGGTTGAATGACAATAGCTTGGATTTCACGTCAATTCTGAAATTAACCCTGCCGAGTTTAATATTAATATTCTATGACTTTTATTTATTATTCTATTGAATAAAAGTTATTCATAATCATCCGGTTAGGATCGATCTAAACCAGCCCATTATGTATATGATTCAACATGCCAACGATTAAACAACTTATTAGAAATACAAGACAGCCAATTAGAAATGTCACAAAATCCCCCGCGCTTCGGGGATGCCCTCAGCGTCGAGGAACATGTACTAGGGTGTATACTATCACCGTTCAGATCATGAACTAGAACAAAGGAAAGAGAACAACGTTCGAATATCAATGATAAAATAGTATATAACGGAAAAACGAACTACATTTCCTATCTAAAAATCGATGATATCCCTTTTATTGTGTATGAAATTTATGGTTTCTGTTGGTGTAAATCCACTCACCTCAATTCAAGATGAGAAGCAATTCTCCGTTGGTAGCAAATGGTTATCCATTAAGCGGAGAAATTCTTAGTTAAAATAGACCCCTCCTGCAAGAACGGACTAACAGGGTCAGCTACCCAGCCAACCTTCATAATTAAATACCGTTACTGTATAGGTAGAGCTCGTTGTGAAAGACCTATTACTGGATAATTCATGGGTAGAGCCGAAGAATGTGAACTATACAAGTTAGCAATAACATTGATTAAATGAAGTAAAGGCTCCGGTGTATAGAGAAGACCTCACCGTTTAAGAAGTAACCATAGAAACGATGGAATCCACTATTTCTTTATCATTACTTTTATTTTTTAATACCTAGTATAGTAAAATTTCGTATTTCGAGGTGAAATGCCTAGAAAAAAATAAAAATTGTGGTTGGGAAGGTTATAGTAGCCAAAGCCATTGGAATTATTAGTTTATACATTGGAAAAATCCGTTTTGTTATTAATATACTAGGAAAGGGGCAAAAGAATAACTGAAAGAAAGGAAATCTATTAGTTATTCGTTAAAGTTTCATTTATTCAATGACCAGAATTAGACGGGGATATATCGCTCGGAGACGTAGAACAAAAATTCGTTTATTTGCATCAAGCTTTCGGGGGGCTCATTCAAGACTTACTCGAACTATTACTCAACAAAAAATAAGAGCTTTGGTTTCGGCTCATCGGGATAGGGATAGGCAAAAAATAAATTTTCGTCGTTTGTGGATCACTCGAATAAATGCAGCAATTCGCGAAAGGGGGGTATGTTATAGTTATAGTAGATTAATAAATGATCTGTATAAAAGACAGTTGCTTCTTAATCGTAAAATACTTGCACAAATAGCTATATCAAACAGGAATTGTCTTTATATGATTTCCAATGAGATCATAAAAGAAATAAGTTGGAAGGAATCCACCGGTTAAACGGAGTTGCCCGGAGAATGAACTCCGGGAAGGTCGAATAAAAATGAATAGAATATGATAAAATATGATAAAGTAGTCAAAATAAATATGAATCAACACGTTCAATAAAAAAATTGATTCTTCCCATATTATTTTTTTTCTTACGACACGAGAATTCAATCCGGATTCTTGGATTTTTACAACAAAATATCAATCCGCGTTTGAGTTCGGATGGGGGTTTGAATTCAAGTGAATAAAGAGTAAACCTATCTTTTTCTGGCTCTAAGACTAGGAGTTCTAGTGGTCGACTCGGTTCTTTCAAATTGTTTCTCATTATTAAGAAAAGGTAACAAAGATAAAATACGAGCTTGTTTTATAGCAATAGTAATTAATCGTTGTTGTTTCAAGGTCAATCTATTGACTCGTCTAGATAAGATTTTTCCCTGTTCACTAATAAATCGACTAATTAAACTCATGTTTTTATAATCAATTCGATCCCCCGATTGGATCGGGGGCAAACGCTTACGAAAAGATCGCTTGGATTTAAGAAAAGTTCGCTTGGATTTATCCATGGTTTGGTTAGTTTATTTCTTATCCCTAAAATCCTATTTCAGCCGGATCTCTAATTAGAATAAATAAATAGGATTTGGTTTGTTTATAATTATCTTTAACTATGTTAAATATGTTATATATAATGTCATTTTTCCCTTTCCTTATAAGACT